CACGGAAGGATTTATTTGTACACTTGAAAGATAGCCTAGAAGGTCTAGGGAATGGTTGGATAATTGGTTTATATGGATCCTTCCTGGTTGAGACCACACATAAAAACGACATTGCCAGAAATTGGAAAGATAATATTTCCATTTATTCATCAGAAGAGGCGTCCCTTTTGAAGCCAGAATTACTTTTCCTTGATACCTAACATAATGCATGAAAGGATCCTTTAACAACCATGGAATGGCCTGAAAATCCTTAGTAAAGATATCCACGATATGTTCTATTTTTTCATGTAAATATATTCGCTCAAGAAGGGTTCCAAAAGATCTTGATCGTAAATGAGAAGATTGGTTACGGAGAAAAATGAAAATGGATTCGTATTCATGGACATGAGAATTATATAAGAACAGGAGCAATCTTTGATTTATTTTTGAAAAGGTAGAAATAGATTTCTTTGGAGAAATCAAACTATTCCAATTATGAGTCTCGTGGAAAAAGAATCGTAAAAAATGCAAAGAGGAAGCATCTTTCACCCAGTAACGAAGAATTTGAATCAAGATTTCCAGATGGGCAGGATAGGCTATTAGTATATTTGACACATAATTTAAACGGGAAAATTTATCCTCTAAAAAAGGAAATATTGAATGAATTGATCGCAAATTATGAGATTCCTCTTTTTTTTTAGCTTCTAGAGAAGATACTAAACGTAGGGAAAATGGAATTTCCACAATGACTGCAAATCCCTCTGGTATCATTTGAAAATACAAATTTTGGTTATGCCCTAAAAATAGATTTTGGTTAAAATCATTAGAAGAAATAAACAAACAATTCTGTTGATACATTCGAGTAATTAAACGTTTCGCAATTAGTAAACTGAATTTATTGTCAGAACCCACATTTTCTAACATAATTGATCTAGTTAAACCACGATCATGAGTAAGTGCATAAATATATTCTTGAAAGATAAGTGGATATAAAAAGTCAAAGTTATGTTGACGAGATCTATCCCGTTCTAAATATCTTTGGAATTCCTCCATTTGAAAAATTCGATTTAAACCAAAGGATTTCTTGAGTTATCAAATAACACATAGTGCGATACAGTCAAAACAAGGTATTTATGCTAAAACAAAGAATAGATACCCCGGGTATAGGTCGATTCATCAACGGATTCTATCCTTTTCTTTTTCCATCGAATTAATCGATTTATGTGATAACAAGATGATTAGAAATCCTTTATTTTTTCAACCCAATCGATCTTTTGATTTTAGAAAAAATTCTCTTTATCAATATGCTCCTTCTTTTACACATTCATCTCCATTCGATTATAGAATGGCGAATAGTTAGGATTCATTAAAAAAATCAACAATAAACCCCCACTCATGAGAGAAGTCTTTCCCGCGCCAGGCACTAATATTTTTTTAACATATAATCAGATTAGGTAATCATTCCAAAATTAAGAACAGAAGCTCGTTGCTTTTTCTTTACCTATAGTTAATTGGAGCCCTAATGTCTCTACCCATTTATTAACTCAACTCAATTTAAAATTCTTTTTGTTCCAGCCCAACAAAAAATTCAAAAAAGGTTTTGTACCGATCCGGTAAGACTGAAAGATTCTCAAAATTCTCCATTGATACGACATGCTGCTTTTTCCATTCATTCCCTTTCAGGATCAGTCGTGGTCTTACAAACTCTACCGATGGTATGGACGAATCCCTTGCTTCATCCAAATGTGTAAAATATTTTAGCCGCACTTAAAAGCCGAGTACTCTACCGTTGAGTTAGCAACCCGAATAAAATAAGTTAAGAAGATGTGTAGATAAAATCAAAATAAATAAACAGATTGGATTATAATTATACGATTACAACATTGAACTAGCAAGAAATCTAAAAAAACATTTTCTAATTGATTCTGAACCTAAAAATAGATCAGATACAAATCCAAGAGATTCTTAAATAAATAATAAATAAATGCCAAAATTTATAGATATAGACCGCCTCTGACTCTTATGTCATCCATTTCTTTAAATAAAGTAAAAAAACAAATTTTAATTTATGGAACGAAGATAAATAAATCCACTTATTAATGATCGAATTATATGTGTTCGATATACTGTTGTCAATATAAATGCTGAGAAAATCAAAAAGGACTCGTGTTGGATTGGCACTCCATATCTAATCTACATAGATACAAATAGATACAAAAGAAAGTGTCGATGGAAGAATAAACTAAGTAGAGGAAAAAATCTCGGGTTTACTCATTCAATAGATATTAAGTAAAACAAGCAAGCTTGATCCTCTGTTTGTTATTTGTTAGTACAATTCCAACAACCTACCTGATTGAAGTGAATATCATAATTTTAGATTTCTATTTTTCGATCCAATTACTTCATTTATTCACTTGATCCTTTTTCTATACATTTGATTTCTATCTATAACAACAAAAATTTATTTTTGTTGTTATAGGACGTGGGATTTTAAACAAGCAATAATAAATTCATATGAATAGAGCAAAAAAGGATAGTAGAAAAAAGTTATACAAAGCTATATGTATTTCATTAATTGAATTTCTTTTAATTACGATGAAGTTCCTTAAAAACCTCCGCCCTCTTTAAAATATCATCAACAGTTCCTGTAGGTTGAGCGCCTTTTTGAAGAAAATATAGAATAGCAGGAATATTCAAATAAGTTTGATTTTTTATCGGATCATAAAAACCCACTTTGCGAATATCCCTTCCTTCTCTTCGGGATCGAACATCAATTGCAACGATTCGATAGACAGTTCATTGGGATAGATGTATATGAGCAATACCCCCCCCCTAGAAACGTATAGGAAGTTTTTTCCTCATACGGCTCAAGAAAAAATGATTCGAAGTTATGTCTATGTATAGATTTAGAATGTCAACATAGGTTCATAAAATCATTAATTTGATTCGATCATGATTTTTTTTTCTTTTTTTTTTTTGAAAAAGAAAAAAAAAATCATTCATACTCATAACTCAAGTTGGATAACTTCCAAATCGCTCAAAGGAGAACCCCTAAGCATTTCTATTTATTGAGTGGTCTCTAACCTCCTTTTTGTCTCGTTTTTGTTTAGAATCTATTGGGGTTTATCACTCGAATCCAGTCCAGTTGGTGAGACAATCAAAATGGGCTTTACTTGTTTCAGGATCTTTTTTTTATCTTTACTTTGAATCATTAGGTTTAGACATTACTTCGGTGCTCCTTAAATCCTTTCAAAATGGCAGCAACGTACCCTTTTTGCGATTTCCTTCTATATTCTATAAAAGAATCATAAGAACAGTTGATTCTTGCGTGATACACTTTTGATCTAAAGATTTTTATCAAGTCCAACAAATTTTCCTTTTGGATTTGAAACTTGCTTGAATTGGACCCCTTTTATTTATATATCAAAAAGATATTTACGAAGTTGGAACAACTTATTGATTGGCACTAACCCTAGATCTTTGCCCCCGAGAAATGAATTAATACTTTCGACTCGAGCTCCATCATGTACTATTTACTTACATTACAACCCAACAAGGGGTTCGAGTGAACAGAACAAATGATGTCGAGCTAAGAGCACTTCTATTCCTATATAAAATATAAAATGGTGGATGTAAGAATCCACAGCTAATCATGTCCTTCAAGTCGCACGTTGCTTTCTACCGCATCGTTTCAAACGAAGTTTTACCATAACATTCCTCTAATTTGAAACCGATATGAAATTGATTCAATTATAGAATCATGAATAGTCATTTGAAATGAAATAGTTAAAATAAAGAAACACAAATAAATGAGTTCTTTTTGAATCTGCAAGTGATTTGATAAGACGGATTCGATAGCCTTACATTTCTCATTTCTTAGAATACTAAGGACTCCATTAAATGGAATTCAAAAATGGAATACTTCGACGTCATTATTTGAATAAAGTTTTATAATAAAGCCCACATTTAATCATCATAAAAAAGAGAAATGAATCATCTTTCTTTGCAAATCGAGTCATTAATGATTTAAAGCATAAAGCAAATAGCTAGTATAGATCGAAAAACGAATTCTTTTTTTGTTTTCACAGAATAGATAAAAAAGACTGATGTAAGAAAGGACTTAGGTCGTTAGTCTTTCATCTGCTTGATAAAATCAGAATCAGAAGAATAGGGGATTCCGTATTTATCAGATAAACCGAACAATTGTCGCTAAAAAGATCGCGATTCTATATTAAATTATCGATAGTAGATGTTAAATATTTAAGACATACCAAACTTTTTTCACAAAAATAGAAACACCGCGTCCTCTGAAATACAACAGTAACAATCCTTATATACGATAATAATACAAAAAAAGGCATATAAACATTTCTTTTATATGTATTTTGTTTGACTTGAAGTTTAGCAATCTTTCTGTAATCTTTTCACAAAGTAAAGTGAATAGAATCTATGAATAAATCCCCGTCTCAATCGTTACATAAATTTTCAAGATTTATTAGAACCAAACTCGAAATACATAAAAAAGGGTTCAAATATCGAAATAAGGGGCTCAAAGAATCTACATCTGTTACATATTCAACTTAATTCTTTGTTAAAGTTAATAAGATCAGACAGACACAGATATTGAAATGGAAACCTTCCATTATCATTACTGATTCATTTCTATCTACTCCCGGAATTCCATGGGTATGATGAGTCAGAAATAACAAAAGATCTTATTTTAGACGATGCTAGATAAAATAGTCTAAGTATAAAGTCAAACAGGTCCAGATTAAGTCCTTGCTCCTATTTTTTATTTTACCCTAACCATTTTTAAGAGACTCAATCCTTGATTAAATTCAATTAATCAATATCAAAAGCCCTTCCCCTCTTGTTTATTGTTGAAAATTCAGAGAATTCATAATTTGGCTGCCTCATTTAATTTCTAATTTATTTAGAATTTAAGGGATAAGGAATATAGAGACTTTTATTTCGTATTGCAATTCAGAATGCAGCATTGAAAAATCGATATGAGACATAATTTCTAAGTAACTAACTTCAATATGAAGGATCAAACTCTTATCATCTTGTTGATTTATATTCCCATCTTACTTGGATCAGAAATAGATTCAGTTACTTACATCCGCATGCCGTTTGAATTCAACTTAGTTTGTGAAAAAGATATGATTTTTTTCTGAATCATGAAAAATCAGAAACAAGAATCACATTTCGATCCAATATTAGACTCTTACACGGAAAGTTGTTCAAAAAAGTAACCTTTATTCTGACAAAATGGGTATGTACGTTCTGGGACGGAAGGATTCGAACCTCCGAATAGCGGGACCAAAACCCGTTGCCTTACCACTTGGCCACGCCCCATTTCGATTTCTATTCAACACTAATAAAACTAATACTGGTATTGGTTGTTCGTCAATTCGGGTCCAACTATCTCTGGAATAAATTAAAGTGTTGTTAGGATTTTGACACATATAGATATAGAATGAAACTCAATTCATTGATCATTACAGATAATTCAATTTAAATATTGTATGAAAGTATAATTTCTTCTATTCTATTTTAAGTTTGAGAGTTGAAGGATTTTTGATTGGGCCAGTTCAAAGAAAAAGGGGCATTTTTTTGTCAACCTTACTTTTTTTCATTTTTATATTTATTTTCTATTAAAAACTCAATCAAAATACAATTATTTCCAAGAATAAAATGTTTGTTATGCTTAATATCTTTAGTTTGATCTGTCTTAATTCTGCCCCTTATTCGTATTCTATTTATTCGAGTAGTTTTTTCTTTGCCAAATTGCCCGAGGCCTACGCTTTTTTGAATCCAATTGTAGATGTTATGCCAGTCATACCTGTACTCTTTTTTCTTTTAGCATTTGTTTGGCAAGCTGCGGTAAGTTTTCGATGAGATCCTTAATACTGTCCTAGAAAAATTCATGATTTATACTGTAAAACTTATCTTATTAATTGTTAGAATTTTTTGTTTTTGTTATCGAATAAATCCGATCACCCCATTTTATTTTGGCCCTTTTCGAATACCAGGAAAAGACCCCATGTAAGGTCCCCTAACAATACAATATCTAATTATGGATAGGAAAGAAAATTTTTTGAAATGAAAGACTCTTATTACAAATGAATTTCTGAGGATTTTTTTTCTATTTCTAGAAGCACCACTTTTGTTCTTGGTGTCAAAAAAAATGGGATATGTGATATAAAACCAGAGAATCTATTCTCTTTTTTCCAAAAAATGATCTTGGAGATTGTGTAATGCTTACTCTCAAACTCTTCGTTTACACAGTAGTGATATTCTTTGTTTCTCTCTTCATCTTCGGATTCCTGTCTAATGATCCAGGACGTAATCCTGGGCGTGAAGAATAAAAAAAAAGTATTTTTCATTTTCCTTGCTTGATTTTAACTTTTCATATTATCTATTACACACGTTTAACTATGAAGAAAAAAGGTTTGAGAAATTCAAAGCAAAATGAAATACCAAGTCATCAACGGAAAAGGAAAGAGAGGGATTCGAACCCTCGGTACGACTAATTCGTACAGCGGATTAGCAATCCACCGCTTTAGTCCACTCAGCCATCTCTCCCAACCGAAAAGAGCTAATTACGATGTTACATTATACATAAAGTAAGGCTTGAAAAATATCTTTCTTTATTATATATAGGGATATATACAACTTTTATCAGCAATATGGCCTGGCTGGGTATTTACCTAGCGGGGCTCCATTTTGCCCCAATGAATCATAAATAAAAAAATGAGTTATCTAATTTGAAAACAAAAATGTTTATTTTTATTATTGAAGCAACAACAATAAGATTCTATATCTTATGCTTCTTATAATATAGAACCGTAATTTTCTTTTTTTCTTTACTTGAATAAAAAGAATAAAAAACGAGACTATGAATTCTTGCACCATGCATTTTGATTTACGACTTCATCGGTTTTGTCAATTCGTATCTGTCAAAACACCGCTAGCAAAAATAGAGATCGTTTTTGAGTTATTTAAATAGACCCTCTTTTCCTAATCTCATTAAGTTCCTTGCTGAAAAGTCAAATGTGATTTTTACAATTATTTTCGGATCCTATCTTAATTACGCCCAATTCCCTTGTTCGACAAAAAGTATATTTCTATATAATAATCGCATTGTAGCGGATATAGTTTAGTGGTAAAAGTGCGATTCGTTCTATTAACCCCCTGAACTATTAAGGGGTCTTTCGATTTTATTTATATTTCGATCAAAAACTTTATTTCGTAAAAGGATTAAATCCTTTACCTCTACTTCTCATTTCAACGAGAGACTCGAGGAAAAAGATACATTCTCGTAATTTGTATATCTTAAAGGTGAATTAAAAATGGAAAGATTGGATTATGAAATTGCGAAACAGAATTTTCTTTTTTGAACCAATTGAATGAGTATGAGTAAAAGATCCATGGATGAAGATAGAAAAGCGGATTTCTAAGCGTAACTAAATCTTCAATTCTTGATTTGAAGAGAGGAGATTGAAGCAAAATAGCTAT